CAAATGTCCATCAAAGGTAAGTAAATACATCCGAAACATATAAAATGCGGTTAATCCCGCTGTAAAGGAAGCTATTATTGCGAAAGTTGGTGAATACAACCAACTATCATTAAGAATTTCATCTTTGGACCAAAAACAAGCAAGAGGCGGAATACCACAAAGGGAGAGTGTACCTAATAAAAAAGTAATTCTTGTAATTGGAACATATTTTGTTAAACCACCCATAAGAACCATATTTTGACTTTTATCTGGTGAATATCCAACAATGGGTTCCATTGAATGAATAATTGATCCAGATCCCAAAAACAATAAAGCTTTCGAATAGGCATGAGTGATCAAATGGAATAAAGCGGCTCGATAAGAACCTATACCCAGAGCTAACATAATATAACCCAATTGAGACATTGTCGAGTAAGCTAAACTTCTTTTAATGTCTCTTTGAGCAAGAGCCAAAGTAGCTCCTAATAGTACTGTTATTACGCCTATTGAAGAAATGATATTCATTATGGAAGGTATAACTATGAAAAGAGGAAGAAGCCGAGCTACAAGAAAAATTCCCGCTGCTACCATAGTAGCAGCATGTATAAGAGCAGAAATGGGAGTGGGCCCTTCCATAGCATCAGGTAACCATATGTGAAGGGGGAATTGTGCGGATTTAGCAACTGCACCAACGAATAAAAAAGAAGCACACAGAGTAGCAAATAAGGGATTTACTCCATTATGATGAACCAAGTTATTAACTATTTCGAACAAATCCCGAAATTCTAAACTACCAGTTATCCAATAAAGTCCTAAAATTCCTAATAATAAACCAAAATCCCCTATACGATTGGTTACAAAAGCTTTTTGGCAAGCACTCGCCGCACTCGGTCGTGTGAACCAAAAACCTATTAATAAATAGGAACACATTCCTACAAGTTCCCAAAAAATATAAATTTGTATCAAATTGGAACTAGTAACTAATCCTAACATAGAACCATTGAAAAAACTCATATAGGCAAAAAATCGCAAATATCCTTGATCGTGAGACATATAATTGTCACTATAAATAAGAACCATGATTCCAACAGTAGTAATTAATATTGACATAATAGAAGTAAGTGGATCGATCAAGTGTCCGAATTCTAAAGAAAAATCATTATTGACAGTCCAAGACCATAGATATTGATAGATAAAATTTCCATTTATTTGCTGAATAGATAAATTGGCCGAAAATGCCATAGCTATACTTAGCATCAAAACACTCGGAAAAGTCCACATACGACGAATATTTTTTGTTGCTGTCGGAATAAGCAGAAGTCCAAATCCTATTAACATAGTAACTGGAAATGGAAGAAAGGGTATTATCCATGCATATTTATATGTATGTTCCATAAAAAAAACAAATTTTCATTTTTTTTTCTTATAATTTAATTGTTTCCGATTCATCAATTCTTATCGCTTTCGAAAGGAACAATAAAAAAATGGGAAATATGAGATTTTGAATCATTCTACGACTATACTACCATCCTATTCTGGCAATATGTAATCATATCATATACTATAGTATAGTAAGTAAAAACAATCATACCAAAACAGTAGAATATAAATCATAGTATGCCTCAATAAATCGACTCAAAAAAAAGACCTAGTTATTCTAGTGATTTTTTTGTAGTAATTACCTAACCCATTGCGGAACTAATTAATTGGATTCCAATCCAATAAGAAAGTATCAGAAATATTATAATACTCTTTATTTCGTATAGAGGTGAAAAAAAATAACTAAAAATTGAGGTTCTCCTTCTTAGGTAATAGAATGTCTTGTTTAACATATTAACCACTAATTGTAGTTTAAGTTTGAATTTAAATTATAGACACGGTAATATGAGCTTATTCAATTCCAAACTAATAGTCATAAAAATTCCTTTTCGAATTTTCCCCCCCTTTCCTCTATTTTTTTGCCTAGTGTGTTAATATGTGACATTGTTATATATGTAATATGCATATCATACATATATTTATATATAAATATATAAATAATATATTTGTATTGTATGTTATGAAAATACTATTATCGACGAAATTAAGTTAAGTATAGAAAATGACTAAAAAGAACGATCTATTTTGAGCAATACATGTCTTTCACATACAACAATAAAAATTAGTAATTCTTTTTTTTTTGAATGGCAGTTCCAAAAAAACGTACTTCTATATCAAAAAAACGTATTCGTAGAAATATTTGGAAGAAAAAAGGATATTTAGCTGCAATAAAAGCTTTTTCTTTAGCAAAGTCAGTTTCTACTGGAGATTCAAAAAGTTTTTTTGTGCGACAAACAAATAAGAAAATCTTGGAATAATCGGAATTTCCATGGCCAGAAGAATTTCCAATTTTGGAATATGAATAATTCCCTTTAACTAAATGTATTGATGTATTGAACTCAATACAATATTAGTTAGAACTAGCTGCTATGATATGTAGAATAAGAATTTCTCTATCTGTCGGTTCTAAGTATCATTATTTTTTTTTTTCATTCTAGTTTTTATTAGAATCTATTTATTAATTCGTGAGATGTTTTTTTCCTCTTCATTTTCTTTTCACAATGGAAAAATCTTTGTTCATTCTATTTTTCCGTTGTGAAAAGAAAATTGTGATGGATGCGGAAACTCTTTTGTTTTATTATATGCCTAACTCAAGACCAAGTTGTTTTTCATTTATCTGATTTCGTGGATTCAATTCAAAATAAATAATAAAAAATATAAAAAGAGGACAATTCACAATTCTTAGTTTCTGTTTCGACTGAAAACAAAATTTTTATTTCAAGTTATAAGTGTTCCGGGAGAACTTAATATACAGATAGTACGTAAAAGTGGATTTTTAAAACTGAACCTACGATGATACTAACCTAAGTCAAATTTATTTAAAATTCAAAGATGAATTTTAAAGAGCTCTTATTTATCAGTTCTAATATTTCCTAAACTATATTGAATCCTTGAATCTATATCTAGACGATTCAACATGAATTGACTATTATTATTTCAAGTAAGCCGCTATGGTGAAATCGGTAGACACGCTGCTCTTAGGAAGCAGTGCTAGAGCATCTCGGTTCGAGTCCGAGTGGCGGCATACTGTAAAAAAGATACAATGGATCCTATAATGTATTTAATTCCCGATTTCCATTCTGTAATGGGACCTTTTTTATGTATGATATTTGTGACTTTAGAACATATATTAACTCATCTCTCTTTTTCGATCATTTCAATTGTGATTACGATTCATTTGATGACCCTATTAGTACACGAAATCATAGGGTTGCGCGATTCGTCGGAAAAAGGAATGATAGTTACTTTTTTTTCTATAACAGGATTATTAGTTACTCGTTGGATTTCTTCGAGACATTTTCCATTAAGTAATTTATACGAGTCTTTAATCTTCCTTTCGTGGAGTTTTTCCATTATTCATCTAATTTCCAAGATATGGAATCATAAAAATGATTTAAGCGCAATTACCGCCCCAAGTGCCATTTTTACCCAAGGTTTCGCCACATCGGGTCTTTCAAGTGAAATGCATCAATCGTCAAGATTAGTACCTGCTCTACAATCTCAGTGGTTAATGATGCACGTAAGTATGATGTTATTGAGCTATGCAGCTCTTTTATGTGGGTCGTTATTATCAGTCGCTTTTCTAGTCATTACATTTCGTAAAAACATCGATATTTTTTGTCAAAGAAAAATTTTCTTAATTAAGATTAAGTCATTTTTCTTTGACAAAATCGAATACTTGAACAAAAAAAAAAATGTTTTTAAACATACCTCTTTTGTTCCATTTCGAAATTATTACAAATTTCAATTAACTCAGCGTTTGGATTATTGGAGTTATCGTGTCATTAGTTTAGGGTTTACCTTTTTAACCATAGGTATTCTTTCTGGAGCAGTATGGGCTAACGAGGCATGGGGATCTTATTGGAATTGGGACCCCAAAGAAACTTGGGCATTTATTACTTGGACCATATTCGCGATTTATTCACATACTAGAACAAATCAAAGTTTGCAAGGTACGAATTCGTCACTTGTAGCGTCTATAGGATTTCTTATAATTTGGATATGCTATTTTGGGATCAATCTATTAGGAATAGGTCTACATAGTTATGGTTCATTCACATTAACATCTAATTGAATAAATTCCATGAGGAATGCATAAGAATGTCGTACTATACGTAACGGAAAGTTTTTGAAGGTTTTTGAGAACCATTTGAATGATTCCTTGATTCAAATGGTTCTCAAAAACTCGGAATATATCTTATTATAATTCTAATTCACCTTATTTTTTTGTGTTGTACAGCTCAAAAATCTTCAAATTCAAAATTGTAAGACTTTGTTTTCTATCTGATTAATGAAAACTATCTATGAAAATAATTAGATAGGATAGCTTGTACCTTGTCAACTGATAGCGAAAGAACAAAATCGGGATAAATACCAATCCCTATTACGGGTAAAAAGATACAGATTGAAACAAATAGTTCTCGTGGTCCAGAATCCACAAAATTGGAGTTTGGAACATTGAATAGTTTATATCCATAAAACATCTGACGTAACATAGATAATAAATAAATAGGAGTTAATATCATTCCAATTGCCATTACAAAGGCAATTAGTATTTTGGGCATTAAAAGATATTTTTGACTGGTAATTATTCCAAAAAATACTACTAATTCTGCAACAAAACCACTCATTCCTGGCAATGCAAGAGAAGCCATCGAGAAACTACTAAACATGGTAAATATTTTTGGCATTGGGATGGATATCCCCCCCATTTCGTCGAGATAAACAAGACGTATTCTATCACAACTCGTTCCTACCAAGAAAAAAAGTGCAGCACCAATAAATCCATGAGAGAGTATTTGTAAAACGGCTCCGTTGAGTCCCATGTCGGTTATAGAACCAATTCCTATAATTATGAAACCCATGTGAGATACAGAAGAATAGGCTATTCTCTTTTTTAAATTGCGTTGACCAAGAGAGGTTGAAGCTGCATAGATTATTTGTATTGTCCCTATTATCACCAACCAGGGAGAAAATATAGAGTGGGCGTGCGGTAATAATTCCATATTGATCCGAATCAATCCATATGCCCCCATTTTTAATAAGATTCCCGCTAGAAGCATACATGTACTGTAATGTGCTTCTCCATGGGTATCTGGTAGCCATGTATGTAGGGGTATAATCGGCGATTTGACAGCATAAGCAATAAGGAAGCCCAAATATAATATTATTTCTAATGTCACAGGATATGACTGATTCGCTAATCTTTCAAAATCTAATATCGGTTCATTTGAACCATATAAACCCATACCTAGAACTCCTATTAAGAGAAAAATGGAACCCCCCGCAGTGTACAAAATAAACTTTGTAGCTGAGTACAAACGTTTCTTTCCTCCCCACATGGATAAAAGTAAGTAAACAGGAATTAATTCTAACTCCCACATGAGAAAAAAAAGTAAAAGGTCTCGAGAAGAAAATAATCCTATTTGACCACTGTACATTGCTAACATCAGGAAATAGAACAATCGCGAATTTCGAGTAACAGGCCAAGCTGCTAAAGTGGCTAAAGTAGTGATAAATCCTGTCAGTAAAATAGGTCCTATGGAAAGTCCATCGATTCCCAGTCTCCAGTGAAAATCAAAAATATTTATCCATTTAAAATCCTCCTCCAATTGAATTAATGGATCATCCAATTGGAAATGATAACAGAACACATAGGTTGTTAGAAGGAGTTCTAATAAGCATATACATATAGTATACCACCTAAATACCTTATTCCCCCTATGAGGAAGAAAGAAAATTGAAGAACCCGCGAATATCGGCAAAACTACAAGTAGTGTTAACCAAGGGAAATAACTCGTGATAAAGACAAGATGCATTTTGACCAAAAAACCCGTGCTCGGAAGAATATATTTTCTCGAGTACGGGTTTTTGTCGGTAAAAAGGAATCAAATGATTCAAGTGGCATTTTTTATAACGTATCAATAAGATAGACCCATGCTGCGAGTTGTTTCATGCCATAAATAAACGCGGACACTCAAAAAATCTGTTGGACAAGCGGATTCACATCTCTTACAACCTACACAGTCCTCGGTTCTTGGCGCGGAAGCAATTTGCTTAGCTTTACATCCGTCCCAAGGTATCATTTCCAATACATCTGTGGGGCAGGCTCGTACACATTGAGTACACCCTATACATGTATCATAAATTTTTACTGAATGTGACATTTGGTCTATAAATTCCAGTTTTGAACATAAAAAATTTTCGATCTGGTAAAGTAAAATCAGGAAGAAATGAATTATATATTTATATTGTATTGTAGACACCAGACGAATCAATGGTTTTTCAAAAAAATCTAATGTTAAAAAGCAATATATTTCTAAATCTGTTCATGAGAAAGGACCAAGAGACTTTGATTTCCATTTCAACAACCATGATTATACAAGTCACACATATGACTTCACATTGACATTGGCCAGCGGATCATCACTATTTCAATAGTAATATAAAAATATATTACTATACATATTAGTATAAAAAAAAAGAATAAAAAATGAAATAATTTATATCTATATTTTATTTATATTATTTTATTATTTATGTCTTTATTTATATTTATATGATAGTTATGACTAATTATTCAACAAATTTGATTGATTGATACGAGTTGATTTTCTGTTACGATAAATCGACGAAACAATAGCTAGCCCAATAGCTGCTTCCGCAGCCGCAATGGCTATAACAAAGATTGAGAAAATGTCTCCTTTTAATTGGCGACTATCAAATATATTAGAAAATGTTACGAGATTTATATTAACCGAATTTAGTATAAGCTCAAGACACATAAGTGCTCTAACCATGTTTCGACTTGTGATCAATCCATAGATACCGATAGAAAATAAGTAGACGCTCAAAAAAAGTATATGTTCAAACATCATTGGCTAACTCCTCATGAATCTCGATTCATTTCAATATGAACAACAATTCAACCGATTTGATTAACCAGAATCGAGTAATTACAGAAAAAAGAGGGTATCCGCAGTAGATTAAATTAAAAACTTTCCCTTTTTCATTGGATTTCGAATTTCTAATAATTGTATTAATTCTAAGTATTTCTTATTGACGAGCCATAGTAATTGCACCTATCAAAGAAACTAAAAGAATTATAGAAATGAGTTCAAACGGAAGATAAAAATCTGTTGATAAATGAATTCCAATTTGTTGAACGTTACTAATAAGGTCCTGTTCTATAATCTGATTTGATCTTGTAGTCCAAATAATTCCGTACCATGACGTATCTAAGATAGTAGTAATTAGTGAAAAAAGAATACTTATACAAACCAGTGAAGTGACTCCATCTCCAACAGTCCAAAAATAGGAATCGTTCGAATATTCTGAACCATTCATGAACATAACAGCAAATATGATTAAGACATTTATGGCTCCTACATAAATAAGGAGCTGTGCGGCAGCTACAAAATAGGAGTTTGATAGAATATAGAATAAGGATATACAAACAAGAACCAATCCCAACGAAAAGGCAGAATAAATTGGATTGGTAAATAATACTACTCCTAGACCTCCTAATATAAGAACTGATCCCAGAAATACTACAAGTATATCGTGTATTGGTCCAGGTAAATCCATTATGTATAACAGATAAATAAGTCGAAATATTTCATGACCTTACTAAATAGTCCAGGAAAGAAAAGGGTGTTACCTTTATTTTTTTTCTTGTATATGATGGGTTCCTAATTGAATTCAATCTTAATATGGATTAATGTAGATATAGATAAAGTTATTAAAGTTATTGGCCAATCCTACTTTCCTTTTTATCTATTTTCTATTTTTATCTAAAAGAAAAAAGAAAAGAATAGTTGGAATTTTCTATTTTAAAATCATCACTAAACCATATTCTCAGTTTAAAACAAAGAGTGATTCTCAACAATCAATAGGTATTATTTGTAATTTCTGACCAACAAAAAAGGGCTTGGATCCTATCCTTTATATCAAAAGGAAATCTTAGTAATCAGTAACCGTTTTTGAATCAAGGGGGTTATCCTTGTCTATTTTGATTTGAGTCGAATTTATAACTGTTTGAATTGTGTAATCTCCAATTACTGGCATTGGTAACCGACCTAAAGCAATTTGATTATAATTCAATTCGTGACGATCATAAGTAGAAAGTTCATATTCTTCAGTCATTGATAAACAGTTTGTTGGACAATACTCGACACAGTTACCACAAAATATACAGACTCCAAAATCAATACTATAATTAAGCAATTGTTTCTTTTTAATATTTTTTTCAAATTTCCAATCAACAACGGGTAGATCTATGGGACATACACGAACACATACTTCACAAGCAATACATTTATCAAATTCAAAGTGGATTCGACCACGGAAACGCTCCGATGTGATCGATTTTTCATAAGGATATTGAATAGTTACAGGTAAACGATTTGTATGGGATAAGGTAATTATGAAACTTTGACCAATGTACCTTGCTGCTCGTATTGTTTGTTGACCATAATTTATGAACCCGGTCACCATAGGGAACATATTGTGGATCTCCGTGAATAAATTGATGTTTCTTTCTCTTGTTTGAGATCGATTATGAATCTAGAATATCGTTATCTTATTCTATTATTTATAGTATTTATAGTGAAACAAGTTGGGAAGAAGTTGTCAATAATAGATTACCCAGGGAAATAGGCAAAAGAAATTTCCATCCAAGATTTAATAACTGGTCCATTCTCATTCTAGGTAACGTCCATCTTGCTGCGATAGGAATGAACAGAAACAAATAAGCTTTAGCTAATGTAATAAATATCCCAATTGTCGTTCCAAAGACTCCATCCATTTGATTTATTCTGAAAAGTTCAGGAATAGATATATACGGAATAGAGAAATTCCACCCACCTAAGTAAAGAACTGTTATAAATAATGAAGAAACTAATAAATTTAGGTAAGAAGCAAGGTAAAATAAAGCGTATTTGATACCTGAATATTCTGTTTGATAACCTGCTACTAATTCTTCCTCTGCTTCTGGTAAATCGAAGGGTAATCTTTCACATTCTGCTAGAGAAGAAATTAGAAAAACAACAAACCCGATAGGCTGACGCCACAGATTCCACCCCCAAAATCCATATTTTGATTGCGCCTCAACTATATCAACTGTACTTAAACTGTTAGATAATCATAGTCGATAATAACATCACCGCTCGCATCGCTATTTCAAAACCGTACATGAGACCCCGGCTTCATACGGCTCCTCTATGGCCGCAAATAAATGTAAGGACTTGCTCGATATTATCTCCTTCCTTATTTGGATGGTAAATATACATCGGGAAGCCAAAAATTAGACCAATGAAATTCCGTCTGCTCAAATATAAAAGGTGCTTCCGAATTGATCTTATCCATTACAATTTTAATTTCTCTTTGTTTGGTAATAACTTAATCTTTTAATAAAATACTCGTTATATCAATAAATATGTTCTATCAATAACTATAAAGAAAGAATTGGGTATTAATTCAAAATTCATGATAAGAATTCTATATGTTATGTATAGTATAGATATAGATGGGGAAAATAAAAAATAAAGATCTTTTGTATTATTATTTATTCATTTTTCTCATTTTATTTTTGAATTCTATTTCTTTTGTTCCTGTTCTTCTTTCTCAGAGGGGGGGGTACTTTGAAAAAAAAAATAAAGGATTAATTCGTTTTTGATAGTCATTTCTTTAATCAGTGAATAGGAGCATACTCTAGATCGGAATCGTGGGGAAGTACTGCTTGGTCATTTCTACCAACTTAAAGTCCCCATTATGATTCGTTTTATCCAAAATTTTATATAAAAATACCGTTTTTTGATACCTTATATTATCTCCATTACTAATCTTTTGTGTACCTTGGTGTTCCTAACTGTTCACTGATTTTTGATTGATCCCTCGTATGGTAATACATATAAAAAAGTAGTGGAACCCCCATACGTTGATCCTTTGTACCCGCTTCAAGATATGAGAATTAGTCAAAGAATCTTAATCTTGGGGTAAACAGTTTATATACTGCTTATGTTTATATTCTTGTACATAGGGAATGAGATTTTCTCTTCTTACTGCAAATTTCTAAGCAGTTTGATTTTACTCATATAACTATCTAGTTTAACTCATCAACCCTAATGTAATGATGAATAAAAAATGAAAATATCCATTCAATATATTCAACCTCTTTACTTTATTTCTAGAGAGAAGGGAAAAGAATCATGTTCCAACGAATCACACGTAGAGATATTGATAATACACATAGAGTTAATGGTATTTCATAACTAATAGATTGAGCAGCAGCCCGTAGACCACCTAAAAAGGAATATTTATTGTTCGATCCATATCCTGACATAAGAAGTCCAATAGGAGCAATACTTGAAATGGAGATCCATAAAAAAACACCTATACTGAGATCGGCTAAAATAAGGCGATATCCAAAAGGAATTACTAGATAACTTAGTAGAACTGATATGACCGCTATAGACGGTCCCGCGCTAAACAAACGAATATCTCCTCTAGATGGAAGTAGGTCCTCTTTAAAAAGTAATTTGGTCCCATCTGCTAGAGCTTGAAGAATCCCCAACGGACCGGCATATTCAGGCCCAATACGTTGTTGTATTGCTGCGGATATTTCTCTTTCTAACCACACAATTACTAGGACCCCTATTGTGATTCCTAATAGAAGGGTGAAAATGGGAACAAAGATCCATATGAGTCCATAAACTTCTTTTAAGGATTCCAATCTAGAAAAAGAATTGATAGCTTGTACTTCTACTTCTGTCGTATCAATTATCATTTCAACGATCAACTTCTCCCATAATGATATCTATACTACCTAGTATCGTCATGATATCGGCCAATTTCATTCTTTTAACTAATTGAGGGAGAATTTGCAAATTGATAAAACCAGGTGGGCGAATTTTCCATCTCCAGGGGAAAACACTACTATCTCCTATCAAATAAATTCCTAATTCTCCTTTTGGGGCTTCTACTCTTACATAAAGTTCTTGTTTCGACAATTCAAAATTGGGTGAAAGTTTTTTAGTAATAAATCTATATTCAAAATTAGTCCATTCGGAATTTTTTGCTCTATCAAAGCGCCGGACTTCTAAATTTTCATAGGGTCCCCCAGGAATTCCTTCTAGAGCCTGTTGAATAATTTTTATAGATTCCTTCATTTCACCGATTCGGACTAAATAACGAGCTAGTGAATCTCCTTCTTTTTGCCATTGGACTTCCCAATCGAATTTATTGTAACACTCATAACTATCAACTTTACGAAGATCCCATTGTATTCCAGAAGCACGTAACATCGGCCCTGATAAACCCCAATTTATTGCTTCTTCTCCACCAATAATACCCACTCCTTCAACTCGTTCCAAAAAAATGGGATTCCGTGTAATAAGTTTTTGATATTCAGCAATTCCTGTTAAAGAATAATCACAGAAATCCAAACATTTATCTATCCAGCCATAAGGCAGATCAGCAGCAACCCCCCCAATACGGAAATAATTATGCATCATTCGCATACCCGTAGCAGCTTCGAATAGATCATATAACAATTCCCTTTCTCTGAAAATATAGAAAAAGGGAGTCTGTGCGCCGATATCCGCCATAAAGGGCCCAAGCCATAATAAATGAGAAGCTATACGACTCAATTCCAGCATAATGACTCTAATGTAACTGGCTCTTTTAGGTACTTGAACACTTTCCAGTCGTTCTGGTGCATTTACTGTTATTGCTTCTGTGAACATAGTGGCTAAATAATCCCACCGTGTTACATAAGGCAAATATTGTATAATTGTTCGATTTTCTGCTATTTTTTCCATTCCTCTGTGTAAATAACCCAATACGGGTTCACAGTCAATAACATCTTCACCATCAAGAGTAACGATCAGTCGAAGAACACCATGCATTGATGGGTGATGAGGACCCATATTAACTATCATGAGATCTTTTCTTGTAGCCGGTACAGTCATATCTTTTCTTCCTTAATTCATTATTCCATGAATTTATCAAACGAAGTTCATCAAAATGAAAAATTTAATAACTACTAATAACTAAAGAAAAAAAATGCAAACCAACCTTAAAATTAACGAGTTTTTGACTCCCGAATACCTAATTGACCAATTAATTTCTTATAACGTACTCTATTTTTCTTTGACAAATAATCCAGTAGCCGTTGACGTTTTCCCAGAATTTTCCGTAGGCCCCTTTGTGATAAAAAATCTCTTTTATGTAGTTCCAAATGTGAAGTGAGTCTCCGTATCTTATCCGTAAAACTGAATACTTGAAATTCAACAGATCCGCAGTTTTTTTCTTTTTCTTGTCGAATAGCTAAGATGAATGAATTTTTGACCATAAAAAACCAATTTTTCTATTTTTTTCTTTTCCGTGGATTTTACCGATCAGGAAAAATAATAATTATTATTATACTGGTTAGTTCCAGTTATTTGAATCTAGTACAAAAAAATGTTGATTTCTTCATATACACTACTTTAAATTTATATTCATTTTCTAATTTATATTAATTTTATCCAAATTTATATTTATCCAAATCAAATTTGTAATTTGATTTGGATAAAAAGGGATGGTACATTTATCAGAATGTAACATGGTGTATGTGTATATCTTTCAGTTTTTATCCACCGAATATGGCATGCGATAGATATATAGGAAATATACTATTAACTAATTTTGAATCGTGGATACATATGTATTCTTGACATACTGAAATGACTACCGTTATTGGTATCAAACCAATAACGATTCATACAAGCTAAATCTTCTAATCGATAATTGGGCCAAAGAAACGATTTGAATTTAATGAATTTATTTGCATCTGTATTAAGATGCTTTTCCCCGTTTAAAAATTGTCCCCAGTTTTTTATGTTGTTTTGATTACAAAATAGTGGATTTCGATTCACAACATTCCAATTCCGGGAATTGAAACAAATTAAAATTCTAAATTCTCTACGACGTCTGGGAGATAGAATATTTTCGGGAACAAGGAAATCAAAATTATTTCTGTTTCTATTCACAAGCATATTGCTGTGTTGTGCAATGGATCCATCAAAATTCTTTTTTTCAATATATCCACTTTTTATTATGCATTTTCCATTAGTTTGGCGCTTATTCTTATCAACCAATGAAATACCTATGGTTTGATATATAATAGATTTTCCATCCTTTTTCATAGATAGACGAATTGGTTCGATAATAAATATTCCTCTTTTTATCAATTCCGTAAGAGTTAGGTCTTTCTGAATCAACATTACATTCAGATGCATCTCTCCTCTTTGAATTGAGGATATAGCAATTTCTCTTGGATCTATCAGTCTAAGTAGGAGACAATATACCTTGATATTGTTGATCATTCTTTGATTCAAGGAATCATCCCATCTTAATTGAAAAAGAAAATATTTTTTCAGGAAGAAATCCAGTTCTGCTTCTTTCTTGCTCTTGAATTGTTTTTTCTTTCTCCCTTTTTTAATGTCTGCTCCCGTGTCATCTTCTTCAAGATTTTTCTTTTTGTTTTGTTTTCGTAGATCTGATACAAAATCTCCTTGACCTTGTTGTTTGTTTTTTTTTTGGTTGGAATTTTCTAATTCAAGATATTCTTTTTGATTAGCTAATATAGAAAGATTTTTTTTTTTATTTACATTGCTCTTTTCATTTTGACTAATATTTTTTTCATAGAAATGAAAATGAAAAATAAGTAATTTGATTGGTATGATCCACGGGTTAATCTTATACACATCAAAAAGTAGTACAAATTCTGGGAAAAACCAAGGTTCTAAATTTGATATGGTATGATATAACCTTTCTTGATTCATTCCTATCCAATCAAAAAAATCTTTTTTTTGATTGGATGGGTTGATTTTGTGATGAATCGTAAAAGAAAAAGGATCCTTTTTTTCAAATTTTTGAGAATTTTTAGTTTCAGTTTTAGCATTTTTATGAATCTGAATCTTGGTGCCGGTATGCGTATTGGCCCAGGTCTCAATATCGATATTATTTCTAAGACAAAAATGGAGAATTCTACAATCAAAAAATTTTCTATCCATATTTTTGTCCATATCAATAATAGATCTTTTTTCTAGATAATCACTAATAAATATACTTATCAATCTATAAAATGATTCGGATTTCAGTGTATTTGTATTGAAATTATATGGAATTTTTTTGTCCTCTACTTGTAATTGTAATGTTGATCCAGAAATATACGAGTCCTTACTATTCCCATAATTTATATATTTATATGACAAAAGATCATATCCGTAATGTTTTTTCCATTTTTCTTTTTGACTTATCGATGAGTCCACTGCATAGTAATTTTGTTTCGTGTAATGAATTAATTGGTCTTTTTCTTTTTTATATAAATCTAATTTCATTGAGTCTTTCTTTTGAATCGTACGACATTGATTGACTCTATTTCGCCATTTTTTCGGTACTAAGTGATCCCACTTGGTCTGAGATAAATTGTATTGATAATGACCCCTTAACCAATTTTTCCATTTATTCATTCCAGACTTATGAATTTTTTTTTGCCTTGGTTTGGAATCAAATATTCCTCGTGTCGTACAATAATTCTTGATTATATCCCTAAGAAAAGGATAGGTGTGGTGATATTGAAGTACAGATTTCAAATTATACTTGTTAAGTAATTGATTTTGTGATAATTTATAAAATACATAGGCTTGAGACAAAGAAGATAAGTCACAATTATTATTCCTAATATTTTTATTACTAATATTAGTATTAGAAAAATTAGAAAACGGATTTTTTATAGTCGAAATAAAGTTCATTGTATTTTGCTTTGTTTTCTCAATTCCTTCTTGATTTGTTTCAGCGTTGGAAATGGATTTGTTGATAATTTTTTTTGTTGATTCAAAGAAAAGTTGTGCATTGATCCTTGGAATCTTAATGATATATAGTAATATATCCATGTATATTTTTTCAACGAAGTATTTCATAAAATAATGTGATTTACGTATTACTCGGATATTTTTTCTTTTGAATATTTGCCAAATATCCTTCTTTGATTCCGATCTTTTATCATCACAAGCCCGAACTATTTTTTTCTTGCCTTTTGTGATTCCTTCTATTTGAGTCCTAATTGTGAATGTCTTATTAGCAAGATCTTTCATTTTTGTTTCTATGAGTGAATAATTTTCATTTACACAATTCGCGGATCGAATTCGAATGGTCGATTCTCGGATAATCTTATTATTTATATTGGAATCTTTTTCGTTTTCATTCGATTCATATACTTTTACCTTTCTCAATTTCAATAATAAAACGGGGTTTACTTTTTTAAGTTCTTTCATTATTAGGTTTATAACTAGAACTATTCTTGTTTTTTCTTTTGAAACTTTTATAAAACCCTTTCCTCTTTCTTTGAAAACCCTTATAACTTGAAAAAATTGCCTTTTCGCTTTTATCGTTTTTTTTTCGAGTTCGTTAAAAATGGGTTCAAAAAAAGAAGGTCGTTTTCGGGGAGACCCAAATGGTAGTTCTGTTTCTCTACCCCAAACTGTTAAAAAACAAAAATTGTCTTTTTTCTCCTTTTTCCTTATTTTCTGATCTCTATCTCTATGATGAGATCGTACTTTAGATCTTCGCCAAGGTTTCAGACAGAAAGGAAATAGAATCTTTATCTGAATACCGTCTGTTAACCAATCTTGGGGAAATTCTGTTTCTGATAATTGAACGCCATTATAGGTACATTTAACATGCATTTCTTTATTCCATTCCTTCAAATCCTCGTACCATTCGGGGAATTGCAATAATAACATACGACCAATATTTTTAGCTATTATCAATAAGGGTAATATAACGTATTTTCTAAGAAAAGATTGGGTTACTAACATAAAACCTCTTATTGCTTGAGTAAATATAAAGGTATCCCAAGCTTCTGATATTGCTATTCGTTCATTTTCTTCTTCTTTATCTTCGTTTGTTTTCTCCTTTTCTTTTGTCTCTTCCTCCTCAAAAAAAGAAATTTGCAATTCTGGGTTTTCCCCTACCCAATTCCTAAAAATGTGATTAATCATTTTAGAGATATCAAAAAACGAAAAAAAAAATGTTTTGTCTATGCGATCAAAAAAAAGTGGAGAATGCACATTTGCTTGAAACATTTCCCAAATAACTGTTTTACGTCTTTGAGCACGCATGGATCCTTTGATTATACCCCGGCGAAAATCCGATTGTTGTGAGTAACGTATCAAAGCCACTTCCTCTTCTTCATCATTAGTGCTATTATTACTAGTATTATTATTACTAGTATTATTATTCCTAGTATTATTATTCCTAGTATTATTATTACTAGTATTATTATTACTAGCACTGGAATTAGTACTCTGATCGTTATCAGTATAAATTACCACGCGTTTGCCTTTTCTTGAACGAACTTCGGGATCCTCCGTCGATTCTTCTTCATTTTCTTCTTCCTCTTCTTCTAAATCGTCTGTCAATTTGTATGACCAACGAGAAATCCTTTTACTGATTTCTTCCATTCCAATGGATTTCCTTCTAATTGTTGTTAGATCGTTTGGATCAGTTGAAATTACATCGAATACAAATTTCAAAGATTTTGCTTGACTTTCTGAATCAATTCGTCGTGCGTGTTCAAAAGATAATTCATCGATTGAGGTTAAGGAATTCCCAATTGAATTCAATAAAAATTTCCCGCTAAAGCCAAACGTATTCTTTTGATGTTCTAATTCTCGAGAATCATTCTGAAAGAGACCATGAATCTTGTTTATCCAAAACATTTCTACGGAATCCGCTGTGGAAGTTATTAAATCGTTCATGATTGCACGTGAATCAAATTTTTTTATTGTTCCTCGATAAGGTCCATTCAAAAAAGGATCATACCTTTTTGGCAAGTATTCTTGTTCATTCTCATCATCGCATAATCTGGTCCTTTTTTCTAGCATATCTAAAGCAAGAGATCCCTTCTCTTTTTCTAGAATTTTTATTCGACTTATTAATTCATTGCTCAAGTTGTATTTTTTTTGTTCATTGGTATGAACCCAATAATTATACAAGTCTTCGTGGGATAGTTTTTCTGTCGTGTACAAAGAAATTTTTCGTTCTATCATTTCTGAAAAAGTCGATAAACTTGGTGGATATGTAAAAGATATTATTTGTTTTCCATCACTTGGGCATGTAGAAAAAAAATATTGTGACATTTCATTCCGTATAGCATTTTCAAATCGGTCATTTTTTATATATCTATACGGTCGATTCCATCGTTTATAATCGAAAAGAAAAGTCACAATAGGTTTTTCAAACCAAAAATAATTTTTTGCATTTTTCTCTTCTTTTTTTAAATTAAGTTTTACCAATTCCCAATTATCTTGATGAGTATCAAGATAAAAATTCTCGTAGTCTGGGCTATCTTTGTCTTCTTCGTAAGTTGTTTCTA